ATATCAAAATAAAACAATTTTTATTGTTTTTTCAAAACATTTGATTATATATCGAGAGAGTAGTATGAGATAAAAGTTATTTCCTGTTTTTTATATTGGAGATTACAGTTCAGCGTCACAAACTTTTTTATTTTCACACCGGGGACTTAGTTGTATTCTGAAAGAGTTCGAAATAAAAAAAAGATTATTTTTTTCCTTAATTTTACAAAAAGCAACTTTGGGATTGCTGAAACACAGACAAACCAAATAATCTTAATAATAAATATATATAAATATATATAAAGCAACGGAACCATCATAGTATTTTTTAACTCCTACGAAAGGAAGGGTGGTAATTTGATCATTTACCGATCTGGGTCTGATAGATCCTATTTTTTTCGTTGATGGAAGGTAAAGGTCAATTTTATTATAGAGCCGTATGCAATGCATAAAAGATGCCCGTACGGTTGTGGTTGTTCAATTCTATCTTTTTTTATTTTTATTCTTTATCTTTCTTTTCTATTCATCATGCAAAATGGAGGAACCCCTCTTTTGTTATACCATCAGGGTAATGATTCATCAACCTGCTAGTTCTTTTTATGAGGCACAAACGGGAGAATTTATCCTGGAAGCGGAAGAGCTGCTAAAACTGCGTGAAACCCTCACAAGGGTTTATGTACAAAGAACGGACAAACCCTTATGGGTTGTCTCGGAAGACATGGAAAGAGATGTTTTTATGTCAGCAACAGAAGCCCAAGCTTATGGAATTGTTGATGTTGTAGCGGTGGTTGAGTGAAAAGCCCGGATTTTTTCGCGCAAATTCTCGATTTCCTATTTTATATTTTTGCTGAATTTACTAGAAAATTAAATAGAAGTAATTAAAAATCATCAGGTTAGGATCGATCTAAACCAGCCCATTATTTATATGATATGATTCAACATGCCAACTATTAAACAACTTATTAGAAATACAAGACAGCCAATCAGAAATGTCACAAAATCCCCCGCGCTTGGGGGATGCCCTCAGCGTCGAGGAACATGTACTAGGGTGTATGTGCGACTCGTTCAGATCATGAGCTGGGATAAAAGAAAGAAAACCTTTTCTAGTATCAATGATCAGTACCGGGGAATAGGATAGAATAGAAAAAGAAGTCCGTTCAATTCAGTATAAAAAAAAATCTATCCATTCTATTGTGTATGAAATTTATGGTTTCCATTGGTGCAAATCCAATCACCTCAATTTAAGATAAGAAGCAATTCTCCATTGGTAGCAAATGGTTATCCATTAAGCGGAGAAAATCCTACTTAAAAATAAAAACATAAAACTTAGGCCCCTCTTGCAAGAACGGACTAACAGGGTTAGCTACCCAGCCAACTTTCATAATTAAATACCGTTACTGTGTAAGTAGATCTAATCGTGAAAGACTTATTACTAGATAATTCATGGGTAGAGCCAAAGAATGTGAACTATACAAGTTACCAATAACATTGATTAAATGAAGTAAAGGCTCCGGTGTATAGAGAAAACCTCACCGTTTAAGAAGTAACCATATAAACGAAGGAAGCCACTATTTATTTATCCATTTATATTTTTTATTTATTATATTTTGATACCTAGTAAAATTAAATTTCTTATTTCGAAGTGAAATGTCTAGAAAAAAGAAAAATAGCGGTCGGGAAGGTTATAGTAGCCAAAGTCATTGGAATTTTTAGTTTATACATTGGAAAAAAGCTTTGTTATTAATAGACTAGGAAAGGGAAAAAGAATAACTGAAAGAAAGGAAATCTATTAGTTATTCGTCAAAGTTTCATTTATTCAATGACCAGAATTAGACGGGGAAATATAGCTCGGAGACGTAGAACAAAAATTCGTTTATTTGCATCAAGCTTTCGAGGGGCTCATTCAAGACTTACTCGAACAATTACTCAACAGAAAATAAGAGCTTTGGTTTCGTCGCATCGGGATAGGGATAAGCAAAAGATAAATTTTCGCCGTTTGTGGATCACTCGAATAAACGCAGTAATTCGTGAAATAGGGGTATCCTATAGTTATAGTAGATTAATACACGACCTATATAAGAAACAGGTGCTTCTTAATCGTAAAATACTTGCACAAATAGCTATATCAAATAAAAATTGTCTTTATATGATTTCCAATGAGATCATAAAAGAAGTACATTGGAAAGAATCCACCGGAATAATTTAAACGGAGTTCCCCGGAGAATGAACTCCGGGAGGGTAAAGTCAAAATAAATATGATAAAAAAATAGTAAAACTGAATGAACACACTCAAAAAAAATCTTTATTCTTGCCCGATTCTTTTTTTTTCTTACGACACGATAATTAAATCCATATTTTTCATATTTTTCGAACAAAACATCAATCTGCGTTTGAGTTCGGATTTTACTTTTTTTTAGTCAAGTGAAGAAAGAGTAAGCCTATTTATTTCTGGCTCGAAGACCCGCAGTTCTGGTGGTCGACTCGGTTCTTTCAAACTGTTTCTCATTATTAAGAAAAGGTA